GATCAAACCATTTCTTCTGACTCTTTTTCAAATTCGATAAATGTTGGTTGATCGTATATTTCATTATAGTTATATGATTCAGAGTATCATTTCCTATTTGATCCCTTTGAATTCCATATTTGAAGTTGCGATCGGATCTATTCATTAAAAAGAATCGATTCGATACATTTCTTATGTACCCATAGGTGCTATATTGGATTTGAATCAGATTTCGGATCAATCTATATTGATTGACTGCCTCCATTATGTTGTTGCTAGCAAATACCGCTGTTTTTAGTTTGGGATCTTCCAACTCATTCCCGCAGTAGATCCGGACCGATTTTTTTCTGATCCTTCGAGAAAAAGATTCATTCTCCTCATAAAAAAGAGGAGGTAGAACCAATAAAGATTTCTTTTTCGATTCATCTCTGGAGTTGAATACCTCATTCAAGAATCTTTTTTGATCCAACCCGTAGGAATCAATAGAAAAGGCAAATCCCCTATGATACACCAGATCTGGCTCGGTTATTGATAGAGTGAATAGATCCGCCATTTCTGGGAATCTCTCTTCTGATTCAAAAAAATCGTGGCGTAACGCGTATCCCCCTTTGTTCCGGTCATGGAATAGATGAAAGAAATCAAAAAATGGATTTTTGTTCAAGAATGAAATCTTATTGGAACTGTCCATATCCGGTTCATCCTTCGGAACCATATCACATCCCGGATCTGGTTCCGAAGGATGAATTGAGACGGTATCTTGTAAATACGTAATTATCTTGAATATATCAACCATTTCTTTCTTTTCCGCTCGCCTGGAAGGGACAAAAGAAACATCTTGTTTTTTCTTCAACAATTTAGGATCTCTAGTGGACCTCTCAGTAGGATTCGAACCCAGATGAAGTTCTGACCATCTGTCAGAGAAAAAAGAACGAATTGATCTTGTAGGATTCCCAAGAAATTCTTCGATTTCTTCCGGAAGCAGATGATTATTCATCCGCTTCTCAGGTTCCGTTAATAGCCAGGACATGGAGGAAGATCCAAAAAGGCATTTCGGGAATCGATCTGATTCTATCTCTGTTCGTTCCGTTTGAAGAAAGGAAGGATCCCAAAGAATCGATCTCTCTTTTAGTTGCTGAATCTCTGTTTGATCGATCAATGTGTGATATTCTGAATTCTCATTTCTAACGGAATCGAAATGATCTCTGGATTGATCAGAAGAAGATCCTTTCCATTGGCTAGAATCCGTTACTTGAACGAAAATAGATCTTGTGGAATCATATTGAATATTTGACAATACATTCCATACCTTGCTAAAAAACCGATCCTTGTTTACCAACCACACATTGTCTAACCAAATCCAATTCTCTCTCGAGACGTTCCTCAAAAAATCCGATTCGTGCTGATTCTTCCCCCAACTAACGAAGAGATCTTGGCGGAATTGCCACATATGAAATTGAGCACAATTTTGCAAAGAAATACCCCACTTGTTTCTCGAGAAGAGATGGGAAACATGCTCAATATCATTGGATTGCATAGTTGCCCCAGCTCCTTGTTGTTTGAAGAAACTCTCCCCCTGAATTGGTCTTTTTTCACGAAAAGCAGACATGAGATAACAAATCAAGTCTTTCCCTAAGATTTCGAATAGCTGTCCCGAATTCAAGTTGATTATGTTTCGTTTCTTCCTCGGAGAAAGACGATCAAACAATTCCCAATCATGGTCCTTGCGGATCGGATCATCCGTATAGGATAAAAAAAGAAACTCCAGATATTTGCTATCTTTCTCTTTGAATGAGATCTCAATTCCAGCTACGGTTTCATTAGATATCTGACAACTAGAATCCCTCTTTTTTCCGATCCGGTTCCTCCACCACCGCGAACCCCGGTTAGATTCAGGCATGATACGCTTTTTCTTTCTTGGGAGAACCCAAGTACTCTCTTGCGGATCCATGAAACAACTCTCAGAAATCTTTTTCCTTTTTGGAAGATACAGGAGCGAAACAATCAACCTATTTCTATTGGAAGACCAAAAAGATTCTTCCAATGTCTCCTTTCTGGGTCCAATGGAATTCATAGGTATAGGAAGAAGCCCCATCAAATAGAGATCTTTTCTTTCAACCATCTCTCGATTGTTAATACGAGATATAAGGACCACTACTACAAGCAGTACTACACCTTTGATCGTGAAATATCGATTGCTTGTTGCACCCTGTGAATCACGTGAAAGTAGGATACTCCAAATTCGGGGGTCAAAGAGTTTCATAAAACGTTCTTGGTGGAAAAAAATGTGAGTGAAAGATCCCACTGAATCGAATTTGATCCATGAATCTAAGAAATAGTGAGAATTCTTGATCTCTCTCAATATCTCTCTCAATTCGAATATCCAGGATTTGAATTGATGTCGTTTCATTGATTCCTCCTAAAGATTTCATTTCAATTGGAATTTGGTTATTCACGATGTACGATGATCCCTGTTAAGCATCCATGGCTGAATGGTTAAAGCGCCCAACTCATAATTGGCAAA